CGATTGGATCTATTCATTAAAAAGAATCGATTCGATACATTTCTTATGTACCCATAGATGCTATATTGGATTTGAATCAGATTTCGGATCAATCTATATTGATTGACTGCCTCCATGATGTTGTTGCTAGCAAATACCGCTGTTTTTAGTTTTGGATCTTCCAAATCATTCCCGCAGTGGATCCGGACCAATTTTTTTCTGATCCTTCGATAAAAAGATTCATTCTCCTCATAAAAAAGAGGAGGTAGAACCAATAAAGATTTCTTTTTCGATTCATCTCTGGAGTTGAATACCTCATTCAAGAATTTTTTTTGATCCAACCCGTAGGAATCAATAGAAAAGGCAAATCCCCTATGATACACCAGATCCGGCTCGGTTATTGATAGAGTGAATAGATCTGCCATTTCTTGAAATCTCTCTTCTGATTCAAAATCGTGGTGTAACGTGTATCCCCCTTTGTTCCGGTTATGGAATAGATGAAATAAATCCAAAAATGGATTTTTTTTCAAGAATGAAATCTTATTGGAACTGTCCATATCTGGTTCATCCTTCGGAACCATATCACATCCCGGATCTGATGAAATAGGATGAATTGAGACGGTATTTTGTAAATACGTAATTATCTTGAATATATCAACCATTTCTTTATTTTCCGATCGCCTGGAAGGGACAAAAGAAACATCTTGTTTTTTCTTCAAAAATTTCTGATCTCTAGTGGACCTCTCAGTAGGATTCGAACCCAGATGAAGTTCTGACCATCTGTCAGAGAAAAAAGAACGAATTGATCTTGTAGGATTCCCAAGAAATTCTTCGATTTCTTTCGGAAGCAGATGATTATTCATCTGCTTCTCACGTTTCGTGAATAGCCGGGACATTGAGGAAGATCCAAAAAGGCATTTCGGGAATCGATCTGATTCTATCTCTGTTCGTTCCGTTTGAAGAAAGGAAGGATCCCAAAGAATCGATCTTTCTTTTAGTTGCTGAATCTCTGTTTGATCGATCAATGTGTGATATTCTGAATCCTCATTTCTAATGGAATCGAAATGATCTCTGGATTGATCAGAGGATCCTTTCGATTGGCTAGAATCCGTTACTTGAACGAAAATAGATCTTGTGGAATCATATTGAATATTTGACAATACATTCCGTACCCTGCTAAAAAACCAATCCTTGTTTACCAACCACACATTGTCTAACCAAATCCAATTCTCTCTCGATACGTTCCTCAAAAAATCCGATTCGTGCTGATTCTTCCCCCAACTAACGAAGAGATCTTGGCGGAATTGCCACATATGAAATTGAGCACAATTTTGCAAAGAAATACCCCACTTGTTTCTCGAGAAGAGATGGGAAACGTGCTCAATATCATTTGATTGAATAGTTGCCTCAGCTCCTTGTTGTTTGAAGAAACCCTCCCCTTCAATTGGTCTTTTTTCACGAAAAGCAGACATGAGATAACAAATCAAGTCTTTCCCTAAGATTTCGAATAGCTGTCCCGAATTCAAGTTGATTATGTTTCGCTTCTTCCTCGGAGAAAGACGATCAAACAATTCCCAATCATGGTCCTTGCGGATCGGATCATCCGTATAGGATAAAAAAAGAAACTCCAGATATTTGCTATCTTTCTCTTTGAATGAGATCTCAATTCCAGCTACGGTTTCATTAGCTATCTTACAACTAGAATCCCTCTTTTTTCCGATCCGGTTCCTCCACCACTGCGAACCCCGGTTCGATTCAGGCATGATACACTTTTTATTTATTGGGAGAACCCAAGTACTCTCTTGCGGATCCATGAAACAACTCTCAGAAATCTTTTTCTCTTTTGGAAGATACAGGAGCGAAACAATCAATCTATTGATATTGGAAGACCAAAAAGATTCTTCCAATGTCTCATTTCTGGGTCCAATGGAATTCATAGGTATAGGAAGAAGCTCCATCAAATAGAGATTTTTTCTTTCGACCATCTTTCGATTGGTAATACGAGATATAAGGACCACTACTACAAGCAGTACTACACCTTTGATCGTGAAATATCGATTGCTTGTTGAACCCTGTGAATCACGTGAAAGTAGGATACTCCAAATTCGGGGGTCAGAGAGTTTCATAAAACGTTCTTGGTGGAAAAAAATGTGAGTGAAAGATCCCACTGAATCGAATTTGATCCATGAATCTAAGAAATAGTGAGAATTCTTGATCTCACTCAATATCTCTCTCAATTCGAAGATCCAGGATTTGAATTGATATCGTTTCATTGATTCCTCCTAAAGATTTTCATTGATTCCTCCTAAAGATTTCATTTCAATTGGAATTTGGTTATTCACGATGTACAATGAGCCCTGTTAAGCATCCATGGCTGAATGGTTAAAGCGCCCAACTCATAATTGGCAAATTCGTAGGTTCAATTCCTGCTGGATGCACGCCAATGGGAACGTTCAATAAGTCTATTGGAATTGGCTCTGTATCAATGGAATCTCATCATCCATACATAACGAATTGGTATGGTATATTCATACCATAACATATGAACAGTAAGAACTAGAATTCTTATCGATACTGGAACTCATAGGGAAGAAAATGGAGTTATGGATGGAATCAAATATGCAGTATTTACAGAAAAAAGTATTCGGTTATTGGGGAACAATCAATATACTTCTAATGTCGAATCAGGATCAACTAGGACAGAAATAAAGCATTGGGTCGAACTCTTCTTTGGTGTCAAGGTAATAGCTATGAATAGTCATCGACTCCCAGGAAAGGGTAGAAGAATAGGACCTATTATGGGACATACAATGCATTACAGACGTATGATCATTACGCTTCAACCGGGTTATTCTATTCCACCTCTTATAGAGAAAAGAACTTAAAGCAAAATACTTAATAACACGGCGATACATTTATACAAAACTTCTACCCCGAGCACACGTAATAGAGCCATAGACAGTCAAATGAAATCCAATCCACGAAATAATTTGATCTGTGGACAGCATCATTGTGGTAAAGGTCGTAATGCCAGAGGAATCATTACCGCAAGACATAGAGGGGGAGGTCATAAGCGTCTATACCGTAAAATCGATTTTCGACGGAATGAAAAAGACATATCTGGTAGAATCGTAACCATAGAATATGACCCTAATCGAAATGCATACATTTGTCTCATACATTATGGGGATGGCGAGAAAAGATATATTTTACACCCCAGAGGGGCTATAATTGGAGATACCATTATTTCTGGTACAGAAGTCCCTATATCAATGGGAAATGCCCTACCTTTGAGTGCGGTTTGAACTATTGATTTACGTAATTGGAAGTAACCAATTAGGTTTACGATGAAACCTAGAAATCAATCACTGATCCAATTTGAGTACCTCTATGGGATAGACCTCAACAGAAAACTGTTGAGTAACGGCAGCAAGTGATTGAGTTCAGTAGTTCCTCATAGAAAATTATTGACTCTAGAGATATGGTAATATGGAGAAGACAAAATTGTTTGAAGCACGCACAGAACCGGAAGCGCCCCTTGTTTCAAAGAGAGGAGGACGGGTTATTCACATTTAATTTGATGGTCAGAGGCGAATTGAAAGCTAAGCAGTGGTAATTATAAAGATCCCCCCGGGGAAAAATAGAGATGTCTCCTACGTTACCCGTAATATGTGGAAGTATCGACGTAATTTCATAGAGTCATTCGGTCTGAATGCTACATGAAGAACATAAGCCAGATGATGGAACGGGGAGACCTAGGATGTAGAAGATCATACATGAGTGATTCGGCGGATTTGGATTCCTATATATCCACTCATGTGGTACTTCATCATACGATTCATATAAGATAAAGATCCATCTGTCTAGATATCATCATATACATCTAGAAAGCCGTATGCTTTGGAAGAAGCTTGTACAGTTTGGGAAGGGGTTTTTAAAAGAAGAATCTACTTCAACCGATATGCCCTTAGGCACGGCCATACATAACATAGAAATCACGCTTGGAAAGGGTGGACAATTAGCTAGAGCGGCGGGCGCTGTAGCGAAACTGATCGCAAAAGAGGGTAAATCAGCCACATTAAGATTACCATCCGGGGAGGTCCGTTTGATATCCAAAAACTGCTTAGCAACAGTCGGACAAGTGGGTAATGTTGGGGTGAATCAACAAAGTTTGGGTAGAGCCGGATCGAAGTGTTGGATAGGTAAGCGTCCTGTAGTAAGAGGAGTAGTTATGAACCCTGTAGACCACCCCCATGGAGGTGGGGAAGGGAAAGCCCCAATTGGTAGAAAAAAACCCACAACTCCTTGGGGTTATCCTGCGCTTGGAAGAAGAAGTCGGAAAAGGAAAAAATATAGTGATAGTTTTATTCTTCGTCGCCGTAAATAGGAATATTGAAAATAGAATTTTTTGAATTTGAAATAATGTGATGGGCGAACGACGGGAATTGAACCCGCGCGTGGTGGATTCACAATCCACTGCCTTGATCCACTTGGCTACATCCGCCCCTTATTTAGCTAAAGAATTTTCTCTTTTTTCCATTCATCATTATTGTATTTATTCTTACCTTCATACTTAGATCGAGATATTCTATTGGACATAGAATGCCAATCTTTAAAATGTAAAAAAAGGAGTAATCAGCTGTGGCACGTTCACTAAAAAAAAAACCTTTTGTAGCTAATCATTTATCAAGAAAAATTGAAAAACTCAACATGAGGGAGGAGAAAGAAATAATAGTAACTTGGTCTCGGGCATCTACCATTATACCCAAAATGATTGGCCATACAATCGCTATTCATAATGGAAAGGAACATTTACCTATTTATATAACAGATCGTATGGTAGGTCACAAATTGGGAGAATTCGCGCCGACTCTGACTTTCGCGAGACATGCGAGAAACGATAATAAATCTCGTCGTTAATTTGGAAAAAAATAGATACTTATCATTCATTGGCGGGAGATAACCTTATGATAAAGAAAAAGAACTCAAATTCGAGTGGAGAAGTAAAAGTTTTAGCTCAACATATATGTATGTCTGTTTTCAAAGCGCAAAGAGTAATTGATCAGATTCGCGGGCGTTCTTATGAGGAAACGCTTATGATATTGGAACTTATGCCTTATCGAGCATCTTATCCCATTTTAAAATTGGTTTATTCCGCAGCAGCAAACGCTAGTCATAATATGGGTTTGAACGAAACCGATTTATTCATTAGTAAAGCTGAAGTCAATGGAGGTTCTTTTGTGAAAAAATTAAGACCTAGAGCTCGAGGACGTAGTTATCCGATAAAAAGGCCGACTTGTCATATAACAATTGTATTAAAAGATAAATCAAAATTATCTTTCGATGAATTTAAGATTTAGATTCATATTTAGAAAAAAAATAGATGGAAAGATAATATAATAAAAAATATGGGACAAAAAATAAATCCGCTTGGTTTCAGACTTGGTACAACCCAAAATCATCATTCCTTTTGGTTCGCACAACCAAAAAATTTTTCTGTAGGTCTACAAGAAGATGAGAAAATACGGAATTGTATAAAGAATTATGTACAAAAAAATAAAAGAATATCCTCAGGTTTCGAAGGAATTGGAATTGCGCGTATAGAAATTCAAAAAAGAATTGATTTAATCCAGGTTATAATCCATATTGGATTCCCAAATTTATTAATAGAGGGCCAAACACGAGGAATCGAAGAATTACAGATGAATGTACAAAAAGAATTTCGTTCTGTGAACCGAAGAATCAACATTGCTATCACGCGAATAGAAAAACCTTATGGAGACCCCAATATTCTTGCAGAATATATGGCTTCTCAATTAAGAAATAGAGTTTCATTTCGAAAGGCAATGAAAAGAGCTATTGAATTAACTGAACAAACAGATACAAAAGGAATTCAAATACAAATTGCAGGACGTATTGACGGAAAAGAAATTGCACGTGTCGAATGGATCAGAGAAGGTAGGGTTCCTCTACAAACAATTCGCGCTAAAATTGATCATTGTTCCTATACAATTCGAACTATCCATGGAGTACTAGGCCTCAAAATTTGGATATTTGTGGATGAAGAATAATAGACCTTTATTTATCTTGTCATTCTATCCAGTAATATAGTGATATATAGAACAAAAAACTAGAAACTTTTTTTTCTGTTTTTCTGTTAAATCAAAAAAAAGAAAATAATTCGAATTCTATAAGGTTGAATAAAAAAGAAATTAACCTTTTTTATAATTGCTATGCTTAGTGTGTGACTCGTTAGTTTTTTCTTTTTTCTTTAGAGTTTTTAGTAGGATCAAAAAAAGACTGATCCCTAATATTAATTCAATAACTACAACTACTATATAAAAAAAAATTAAAAACTAATAACTAACTTATTGCTTCATATTATCGAGATCCCAAAAACAGTCACTATATGACTGGATCAATCATATAGTTGTAACAACTGGAATTGTTCCATAACAAAAAAATATGATTGTGGATTTGAATAAAAAAAATAAAGGGATACGGATAAATGGAAAGGTGATAGAAAGAGAGAACAAAAATATCAATGATATATAATTCCAATATGTATGGTCTATGAATTACCTCATATAAATAAAAGGCAGTGTAATAAAGCATTAATTTCATATTGTTTTAATATTGTTTAATATTGTATCGATTGATATATAAATAATAAATGATATATAAATAATAAAGAGCTTCCGGTTAATAGAAACTGAGGAGATTGACTCGGAAACAGATTTTGTTGAGAGCTCCATTGCAGAGTTCAGGCCTAATCATTAATGGAGAAGCTATAGGAACGACGAAACCTGTGGCTATATAGGATTCTATTTAAAAGAATCCAAATGATTGAGCAGGCGGGATGGCGGAATGAACCAAGAACAATTTTTTTTTTACTCGGAGAGGTTGTGGATTGATCCTACGAATAAAGCAGGAAAAGGAAAGAGTCAATATTCGCCCGCGAAACCCTTATTTCTTATTTATTGGATTCCAATATTGTCTTGATTCAATAATTTATTAAAAGAAAAGTAAAAAAAAAAATAAGGATCCGGTATAAAAAAGAAACATTATCTATATCTAGAAATAGACAAATCTAACCGTATATACAGCTTCTTATCTAATAAATGAAATATAATATCAATAAATCCCATTACTTAGTTTAATGTATTATACTTAGTTTAATGTATTAGTTATTAAATACATGCGCATCTGTAATATTATCGAATCCTTTCATTCGTGAGGAGCTGGATGAGAAGAAACTCTCATGTCCGGTTCTGTAGTAGAGGTGGGAAAAAACCATCAACTATAACCCCAAAAGAACCAGATTTCGTAAGCAACATAGAGGAAGAATGAAAGGAATATCTTGCCGGGGTAATCATATTTGCTTCGGCAGATATGCTCTTCAGGCACTTGAACCCGCTTGGATTACTGCTAGACAAATAGAAGCAGGACGAAGAGCAATGACACGATATGCACGTCGTGGTGGAAAAATATGGGTACGTGTTTTTCCCGATAAACCTATTACAGTAAGGCCCGCAGAAACACGTATGGGGTCGGGAAAGGGATCTCCCGAATATTGGGTATCCGTTGTTAAACCCGGTCGAATACTTTACGAAATGGGCGGAGTCTCAGAAACTGTAGCCAGAGCAGCAATTTCAATAGCTGCGTGCAAAATGCCTATAAAAACTCAATTTGTTATTTCAGGATAGGGATGTAGAACTAAATATAAAAAAGGGATAAAAAAACAACCACGAGTTTCTTTATTTCTAGACAAATACTATTTCTTCTTTTTCTTCATTCTTTGCATTGAAATAAAAAATTCAAATAAAAATGATATGATTCAACCTCAGACCCTTTTGAATGTAGCAGATAACAGTGGAGCTCGAGAATTAATGTGTATTCGAATCATAGGAGCTGGTAATCATAGATATGCTCATATTGGTGACGTTATTGTTGCTGTAATTAAAGAAGCAGTGCCCAATATGCCTCTAGAAAGATCAGAAATAATAAGAGCTGTAATTGTACGTACATGTAAAGAACTCAAACGTGACAACGGTATGATAATACGATATGATGACAATGCAGCGGTTGTCATTGATCAAGAAGGAAATCCAAAAGGAACTCGAGTTTTTGGCGCGATTGCTCGGGAATTGAGACAGTTGAATTTTACTAAAATAGTTTCATTAGCTCCCGAGGTATTATAAAGACTCATAGTCATAGATCAAATTAGGATATTGTTCTAGTAGGATATCTGAAATAAACCCAATTAATAGATTGTGTTTCACGCATATACTTTTACTAAATTTAATAATTAATTTAATAATAAATTTCAAATTTAATTAAATAATGAATACTTTGAAGTATTCAAATAAAAAAACATGTTGATTATATCAAAATTAGGAAGCACCAATAATTATAATTCGTCATGGGCAGAGACACTATTGCTGATATAATAACTTCTATAAGAAATGCTAACATGCGTAAAAATGGAACGGTTCGAATAGTATCCACAAATATCACCGAAAACATTGTTAAAATACTCCTACGAGAGGGTTTTATTGAAAATGTTCGGAAACATCAGGAAAGTAATAAAAATTTCTTGGTTTCAACCTTGCGCCATAAAAGAACTAGGAAAGGAATATATAAAACGATTTTAAAACGTATCAGTCGACCCGGTCTACGAATTTATTCCAACTATAAAAAAATTCCTAAGATTTTAGGTGGAATGGGAATTGTAATTCTTTCCACTTCTCGAGGCATAATGACAGATCGAGAAGCTAGACTAGAAAAAATTGGAGGAGAAATTTTGTGTTATATATGGTGATCCTCCTCTCGTATCCTAATTTTATCTCTAACTTCCTATTTGTGAAATAGAGAGGAAAGGTGAGTTATATAACTCTTCCTCCATTAGTTGATACTTCAAAAAGTTTTCCTGGAATGAAAAAAAAAATGATTCATGAAGGTTTAATTACTGAATCATGTCCCAATGGTATGCTCTCCGAATCCGTTTATATTTTATATAATGAAGATCTAATTCTAGGTTATATTTCGGGGAAGATCCGACGCAGTTTGATACAAACACTGCCGGGGGATAGAATCAAAATAGAAATAAGGCAATATTATTCATTCAACCAGGGGACGTATAATTTATAGACTTCGGAACAAAGATTCGAACGATTAGATAGATTCTTTTTGAAAAAATCCCTTTCATCAAAGATACAATTTGAAGCAAAAAAAAAACAAGAGACTTATTTTCTTCCAAGGAATAGATTAAAAATTAAAGTAAGGAGTAAGAAATATGAAAATAAGGGCTTCTGTTCGTAAAATTTGTGAAAAATGTCGACTGATCCGTAGGCGCGGACGAATTATAGTGATTTGTTCCAATCCGAGACATAAACAGAGACAAGGATAATCTTTCTAAAGTTTCTCAAAGAGGGGTTATGTAAAAATAAAAGATTTGTTTTAACATAAAATGGATATCTCCATATCTTTTTATATATTTCCGATTCATATTTATGAGATGATAAAATATGGCAAAACCTATACAAAGGATTGGTTCGCGTAGGAATGGGCGTATTAATTTACGTAAGACTGGACGTAGAATACCAAAAGGAATTATTCATGTTCAAGCTAGTTTCAACAATACCATTGTAACTGTTACAGATGTACGAGGTCGAGTGGTTTCTTGGGCCTCCGCCGGTACTTCTGGATTCAAAGGCACAAGAAGGGGAACACCCTATGCTGCGCAAGCAGCCGCTTTAGATGCTATTCGTACTGTAGTAGATCAAGGTATGCAACGAGCAGAAGTTATGATAAAAGGTCCTGGTCTCGGAAGAGACGCAGCATTACGGGCTATTCGTAGAAGTGGTATACTATTAAGTTTCGTACGTGATGTAACACCTATGCCACATAATGGATGTAGACCCCCCAAAAAAAGACGTGTGTAAAAAAAAGAATTAAATGGATTTCAAGAGAAATAAACGATTCAATGATCTGATCAAATAATAATATTAGTATGGTTCGA